GTTAATGTAGCTTAAATTAAAGCAGAGCGCTGAAAATGCTAAGATGAGTATTAATACTCCATAAACATACAGGTTTGGTCCTAGCCTTTTTATTAATTTTTAGTAGACTTACACATGCAAGCATCCCCGCCCCAGTGAGAATGCCCTCTATCTCCATAAGGATCAAAAGGTGCAGGTATCAAGTACGCTCTCTCGAGCAGCTCAAGACACCTTGCTACACCACACCCCCACGGGACACAGCAGTGATTAAAATTAAGACATAAACGAAAGTTTGACTAAGTTATACTAATAATTAGGGTTGGTAAATTTCGTGCCAGCCACCGCGGTCATACGATTAACCCTAGTTAATAAAACACGGCGTAAAGCGTGATTAAGGATTAGCCCTAAATAAGATTAAGCTCTGACTAAGCTGTAAAAAGCCTTAGTTAAAATAAAATACATAAACGAAAGTAATCTTACAATTCCTGAACTCACGATAGCTAAGGCCCAAACTGGGATTAGATACCCCACTATGCTTAGCCCTAAACATAAATACTCAAATAACAAGAGTATTCGCCAGAGAACTACTAGCTACTGCTTAAAACTCAAAGGACTTGGCGGTGCTTTATACCCCTCTAGAGGAGCCTGTTCTATAATCGATAAACCCCGTTAAACCTCACCACTCTTTGCAATGTCAGCCTATATACCGCCATCTTCAGCAAACCCTAACAAGGCATCGCAGTAAGCACAAGAATTCTGCATAAAAACGTTAGGTCAAGGTGTAGCCTATAGAGTGGAAAGAAATGGGCTACATTTTCTAATTTTTTAGAACATTTCACGATAGCTGTCATGAAACATGACCAGCCCAAGGAGGATTTAGTAGTAAGTTGGGAATAGAGTGCCCAACTGAATTGGGCAATAAAGCACGCACACACCGCCCGTCACCCTCTTCAAGCATCCATGATAACCCCATATAAATAATACAAAAATCTCCTAAATGCAAGAAGAGACAAGTCGTAACAAGGTAAACATACTGGAAAGTGTGTTTGGAATATCAAGATATAGCTTAATAAGTAAAAGCATCCGGCTTACACCCGGAAGATTTCACCACCATGAATATCTTGAACCAGTCCTAACCCAAAAAACTAATCTAATCAACTATGAAAATTAATTAAATAAAACATTTACCTTATAAGAGTATAGGAGATAGAAATTAACTTTTGGAGTTATAGAGATAGTACCGTAAGGGAAAGCTGAAAGATTCAACTAATAGTAATACAAAGCAAGGATAAACCCCTCTACCTTTTGCATAATGAATCAACTAGAAAAAACTTTACAAAAAGAATTTAAGTAAAGTACCCCGAAACCAAACGAGCTACTAATGAGCAATTAAAAGAATAAACCCGTCTATGTAGCAAAATAGTGGGACGACTTGTTAGTAGAGGTGAAAAGCCTAACGAGCTTGGTGATAGCTGGTTATCCAGATTAGAATTTTAGTTCAACCTTAAATTTACCTAAAAAAATTATTAATCCTAATGTAAATTTAATAGTCACTCTAAAGAGGTACAGCTCTTTAGACAAAGGAAATAGCCTTAATTAGAGAGTAAACCATAAATCTCACATAGTTGGCTTAAAAGCAGCCATCAATTAAAAAAGCGTTCAAGCTTAACCTAGCAACTTAAACCTAACTTAATTTCATACTTATCCCTGAACTCCTAAATTACACAACTGGATTACTCTATAATTTTATAGATGCAATAATGTTGATATTAGTAACAAGAAATAATTCTCCTTGCACAAGCTTATATCAGGCCGAATGACTCACTGATAGTTAACAGACATATAACTACACTTAAAACCCTAAATCTTTATTACCCAGACTGTTAACCCAACACCGGCGTGCATAAAAGGAAAGATTAAAAAAAGTAAAAGGAACTCGGCAAACATAAACCCCGCCTGTTTACCAAAAACATCACCTCTAGCATTACTAGTATTAGAGGCACTGCCTGCCCAGTGACATACGTTTAACGGCCGCGGTATCCTGACCGTGCAAAGGTAGCATAATCATTTGTTCCTTAAATAGGGACTTGTATGAATGGCTTCACGAGGGTTTAACTGTCTCTTACTTTTAATCAGTGAACTTGACCTTCCCGTGAAGAGGCGGGAATAATATAATAAGACGAGAAGACCCTATGGAGCTTAAATCTACATAGCTTAAGCATTATTATTTCTTCCCTAAGGGGGTTAATAAATCTGCCCTAATAAGCTTAAGATTTTGGTTGGGGTGACCTCGGAGTATAAAACAACCTCCGAATGATTTTAGCCTTGACTTGACCAGTCTAAGCATCTATTCATCAATTGACCCAAACTTATTGATCAACGGAACAAGTTACCCTAGGGATAACAGCGCAATCCTACCCAAGAGTCCATATCGACAGTAGGGTTTACGACCTCGATGTTGGATCAGGACATCCAAGTGGTGTAACCGCTACTAATGGTTCGTTTGTTCAACGATTAAAGTCCTACGTGATCTGAGTTCAGACCGGAGAAATCCAGGTCGGTTTCTATCTATTTAATATTTCTCCCAGTACGAAAGGACAAGAGAAATAAGGCCCATGAAACATTCACGCCTTAGAGAAAAACAAATGATATAATCTTAATTTTATAAATCATTTCCCCACCTACCCTAGAACAGGGCCTATTAAGATGGCAGAGCCCGGTAATTGCATAAGATTTAAAACCTTACTATCAGAGGTTCAACTCCTCTTCTTAATAGTACATGTTTTTAATTAACCTCCTTTTCCTAATTATCCCTGTTATAACTGCTATGGCATTTCTAACCTTAGTTGAACGAAAAATTCTAGGCTATATACAACTACGAAAAGGCCCAAACGTAGTAGGACCTTACGGCCTACTCCAACCATTCGCAGACGCTATAAAACTATTTATCAAAGAACCCCTTAAACCCTCCACATCTTCTATCGTTCTCTTTATTATTGCCCCTACCCTAGCCCTAACCCTAGCAATTACCATATGAATTCCACTACCAATACCTCAACCTTTCATCAATATAAACATAGGTGTCCTATTTATCCTCGCAACATCAAGCCTAGCAGTCTATGCAATTTTATGATCTGGATGAGCATCAAACTCCAAATACGCCTTAATTGGAGCCCTGCGAGCCGTCGCCCAAACAATTTCATACGAAGTAACCCTAGCCATTATCCTACTATCAGTTCTCCTTATAAATGGTTCATTTACATTATCAACCCTAATCACAACTCAACAATTTATATGATTAATCTTACCAACATGACCGTTAGCCATAATATGATTTATCTCTACCCTAGCTGAAACTAACCGAGCCCCTTTTGACCTAACAGAAGGAGAGTCCGAACTCGTCTCAGGATTTAATGTAGAATATGCTGCAGGCCCATTTGCCCTATTCTTTATAGCAGAGTACACTAACATTATTATAATAAATGCCTTAACCACTACCCTATTTATAGGAGCACTTCTAAACCCTCCTATACCTGAAACCTTTACATTCAGTTTTGCTCTTAAAACTCTCATTTTAACTTCAATATTCCTATGAATTCGAGCATCCTACCCACGATTTCGATATGATCACCTAATACATCTGTTATGAAAAAATTTTCTCCCCTTAACATTAGCTTTATGCATATGACATGTCTCCCTGCCAATCATTATAGCATGTGTGCCCCCTCAAACCTAAGAAATATGTCTGATAAAAGAGTTACTTTGATAGAGTAAATTATAGAGGTTTAAACCCTCTTATTTCTGGGATAATAGGATTTGAACCTAACCTTAAGAATTCAAAATTCTTCGTGCTACCTCAATACACCAAATCCCATCAGTAAGGTCAGCTAAACAAGCTATCGGGCCCATACCCCGAAAATGTTGGATTATACCCTTCCCGTACTAATTAATCTCCTTACTTCTACTACTATTTACCTCACTCTGTTCTCAGGAACTATAATTACACTATTTAGCTCTCACTGACTATTTATCTGAATTGGACTAGAAATAAGCCTACTGGCTATCATCCCAATTCTAGTTAGTAAACCTAACCCTCGCTCAATTGAAGCTGCTTCAAAATATTTCCTTATCCAAGCAACCGCCTCCATAATCTTCATAATAGCAGCCATCATTAATTTCTACTACACAGGAAAATGATCTGTCTCTAATACTATCAATTATTTATCTTCTTTTATATTAACAATAGCTTTATCAATAAAAATAGGCCTAGCTCCCTTCCACCTATGAGTCCCGGAAGTAACCCAAGGAATTCCCCTCATATCAGGACTTATCCTACTTACATGACAAAAAATTGCCCCCATCTCCATCATATTTCAAATTGCCCCTTCCATTAATTTCACCTTAATTATAATCATAGCACTCACATCTATCCTGCTCGGCGGTTGAGGAGGGCTAAACCAAACCCAACTACGAAAAATCCTAGCGTACTCATCAATCGCTCACATAGGTTGAATAATAGCAATCATCTCATTCGATCCCACACTATCAATCCTAAACCTACTTGTTTACATCGTACTAACAACCAACATATTCATACTACTTTACTATAACAAAAAAACATCGACCCTCTCACTATCCAGCTCCTGAAACAAATCCCCCCTATTCGCTTCAATTATCCTCACCGTACTGATATCCCTGGGAGGACTCCCCCCTCTAACTGGATTCTCTCCTAAATGAATAATTATCAAAGAACTTGTATCTAATAATAACATTATTCTACCCACATCAATAGCCATTTTAGCCCTCTTAAACCTTTACTTCTACATACGACTTATTTACTCAACCTCCCTTACTCTATTTCCATCCTCCAATAATATTAAACTTAAATGACAATTTGAAAATACTAAAATTTCACCCCTCATATCAACTATCACCATTACATCAACAATACTCCTCCCCCTTACACCTACCCTATTATCCCTATATTAGGAATTTAGGCTAATAAAGACCAAGGGCCTTCAAAGCCCTAAGTAAGTATCTATACTTAATTCCTGACCTAAGGACTACAAGACTCTATCCTGCATCAACTGAATGCAACTCAATTGCTTTAATTAAGCTAAGCCCTTTAGCTAGATTGATAGGATTTTAACCTATAAAAACTTAGTTAACAGCTAAACGCCTTAACCAACTGGCTTCAATCTACTTCTCCCGCCGTTTAGGAAAAAAAGGCGGGAGAAGCCCCGGCAGAGTTGAAGCTGCTCCTTTGAATTTGCAATTCAATATGAAAATTCACCTCAGGGCTTGGTAAAAAGAGGATTCAACCTCTGTCTTTAGATTTACAGTCTAATGCTTACTCAGCCATTTTACCACCTACTTATGTTCATCAACCGTTGACTATTCTCAACAAATCATAAAGATATTGGAACATTATATCTCTTATTTGGTGCCTGAGCTGGAATAGTAGGCACAGCTCTTAGCTTACTGATTCGAGCAGAATTAGGTCAACCAGGAGCCTTGTTAGGAGATGATCAGATTTATAACGTAGTTGTAACCGCACATGCATTTGTTATAATTTTCTTTATAGTTATACCAATTATAATTGGTGGATTTGGGAATTGACTGGTACCCTTAATAATTGGGGCCCCCGATATAGCATTCCCCCGAATAAATAATATAAGCTTTTGACTCTTGCCTCCTTCATTTCTCCTACTCCTAGCCTCATCGATAGTTGAAGCAGGAGCTGGAACTGGATGAACTGTCTATCCACCACTAGCAGGTAATCTTGCACATGCGGGAGCTTCTGTAGATCTAACTATTTTCTCGCTTCACCTAGCAGGTGTATCCTCTATTCTAGGGGCAATCAATTTTATTACAACTATTATTAACATAAAACCTCCTGCTATAACTCAGTATCAAACACCATTATTTGTTTGATCTGTTCTAATCACAGCCGTACTACTACTCCTCTCACTCCCAGTTCTTGCAGCAGGTATTACTATACTTCTAACTGACCGAAATTTAAACACAACCTTCTTTGATCCAGCTGGAGGAGGAGACCCAATCCTATATCAACACTTATTCTGATTTTTCGGACACCCTGAAGTATATATCCTCATTCTTCCTGGATTTGGTATTATCTCACATATTGTTACTTATTACTCCGGCAAAAAAGAACCATTTGGTTATATAGGCATAGTCTGAGCTATAATATCAATCGGGTTTCTTGGATTTATCGTATGAGCTCACCATATATTTACTGTTGGAATGGACGTAGACACCCGAGCATACTTTACATCTGCGACTATAATCATTGCTATTCCTACAGGAGTGAAAGTCTTTAGTTGATTGGCAACTCTTCATGGAGGAAACATTAAATGATCCCCTGCCATGTTATGAGCTTTAGGCTTTATCTTTTTATTCACCGTAGGAGGTCTCACAGGCATTGTTCTAGCTAACTCATCTCTAGATATTGTCTTACACGACACGTATTACGTAGTTGCCCACTTTCACTATGTCTTATCAATAGGGGCCGTTTTTGCAATTATAGGAGGATTTGTTCATTGATTCCCTCTACTCTCAGGTTATACACTTGATAATACATGAGCTAAAATTCACTTTACTGTGATATTCGTCGGAGTAAATCTCACATTCTTTCCCCAACATTTTTTAGGCTTATCAGGCATGCCACGACGATACTCTGACTATCCTGATGCATACACTACATGAAATACAGTATCATCTATAGGCTCATTTATTTCTTTAACAGCTGTAATAATTATAATTTTCATAATTTGAGAAGCCTTTGCATCTAAACGAGAAGTTCTGACTGTTGAACTAACTTCAACTAATTTAGAATGACTTCACGGATGCCCTCCACCTTATCACACATTCGAAGAACCTGCTTATGTAAAAGCCTAATTCAAGAAAGGAAAGAATCGAACTTCCTAAGACTAGTTTCAAGCCAGCCCCATAACCACTATGACTTTCTTCATAAGATATTAGTAAAATCATTACATAACTTTGTCAAAGTTAATTTATAGGTTAAACTCCTTTATATCTTTATGGCATATCCCTTCGAATTAGGATTCCAAGACGCTACTTCTCCCATCATAGAAGAATTACTTCATTTCCACGATCATACCCTGATAATTGTATTTTTAATTAGCTCTTTAGTCCTATATATTATCTCACTAATACTAACAACTAAATTAACCCACACTAGTACAATAGATGCCCAAGAAGTTGAAACTGTTTGAACTATTTTACCAGCTATTATTTTAATCTTAATCGCTTTACCCTCACTACGAATTCTTTATATGATAGATGAAATCAATAACCCATCATTAACAGTAAAAACAATAGGCCATCAATGGTACTGAAGCTACGAATACACTGATTATGAGGATCTAAATTTTGACTCTTATATAATTCCTACATCTGAGCTAAAACCTGGTGAGCTGCGTCTTCTTGAAGTTGATAATCGAGTTGTCCTCCCTATAGAATTACCAATCCGCATGCTAATCTCATCCGAAGACGTACTACACTCTTGAGCAGTTCCTTCTCTTGGCCTAAAAACTGACGCTATTCCTGGCCGATTAAACCAAGCAACACTAACATCCACCCGACCTGGCTTATATTATGGTCAATGCTCAGAAATTTGTGGCTCTAACCACAGCTTCATACCAATTGTCCTTGAGATAGTCCCACTAAAACATTTCGAAAACTGATCTTCATCTATACTATAAATTCATTATGAAGCTAGAAAGCATTAACCTTTTAAGTTAAAGATTAGGAGTTAAGCCTCCTCATAATGACTATGCCCCAGCTAAATACATCTACATGATTTATTACTATTATCTCTATAATCTTAGCATTATTTATTTTTCTCCAATCTAAAATCACTAGCCATACATTCTACTTAAGCCCTTCTCACAAAGACATAAAACCAATTATCTCTAATACCCCTTGAGAAAAAAAATGAACGAAAATTTATTTGCCTCTTTCATTACCCCAACATTAATAGGATTGCCTATCGTCATTCTTATTATTGCATTTCCTAATATTCTATTTCCTTCTCCAAATCGACTCATTAACAACCGTTTAGTATCGTTCCAACAATGACTTATTCAACTTGTACTTAAACAAATAATGACCATACATAACCTAAAAGGACGAACATGATCTCTAATATTAATTTCTCTAATCATATTCATTGGATCAACCAACCTACTAGGTCTGCTCCCTCATTCATTTACACCAACTACACAATTATCTATAAATCTAGGCATAGCAATTCCCCTGTGAGCTGGTGCCGTAATTACAGGCTTTCGGCACAAAACTAAAGCATCCTTAGCCCATTTTCTACCCCAGGGTACTCCCATTCCTCTCATCCCTATACTTGTGATCATTGAAACAATTAGTCTCTTTATTCAACCTATAGCCCTAGCTGTCCGACTTACAGCCAATATCACAGCTGGCCATTTACTCATACATTTGATCGGAGGTGCTACATTAGTACTAACCTCTATCAGTACGCCCACTGCTATAATTACATTCATTATCCTAGTTCTTCTTACAATCCTTGAATTTGCTGTTGCTCTAATTCAAGCATATGTTTTCACTCTCCTTGTAAGCTTATATCTACACGATAATACCTAATGACCCACCAAACCCATGCTTATCATATAGTCAACCCCAGCCCCTGACCTCTGACCGGAGCATTGTCAGCTCTACTTCTAACCTCAGGCTTAATTATATGGTTTCACTTCAATTCTAATTCTCTACTTATACTAGGATTGATGACTAATATTTTAACTATGTATCAGTGATGACGAGACATCATCCGTGAAGGTACATTTCAAGGCCACCACACAACAATTGTGCAAAAAGGCCTGCGATATGGGATAATCTTATTTATTATCTCAGAGGTATTCTTTTTCGCTGGTTTCTTTTGAGCGTTTTATCACTCAAGCCTAGCACCTACTCCTGAATTAGGGGGATGCTGGCCTCCAGTAGGAATTAACCCACTTAACCCCCTTGAAGTTCCACTACTTAATACCTCTGTCCTTCTTGCCTCCGGAGTTTCAATCACCTGAGCCCATCATAGCTTAATAGAAGGCAATCGCAAGCATATACTCCAAGCCTTAAGTATTACAATTACCCTTGGCCTATACTTCACTCTCCTCCAAGCATCTGAGTACTTAGAGACATCATTTACTATTTCTGATGGTGTTTACGGCTCTACATTTTTTATAGCAACAGGATTTCATGGTTTCCACGTAATTATTGGATCTACATTCCTACTAGTTTGCTTAATACGTCAATTAAAATTCCACTTTACCTCTAGTCACCACTTCGGCTTTGAAGCCGCGGCCTGATACTGGCATTTCGTAGATGTGGTTTGATTATTCCTATATGTCTCAATCTATTGATGAGGATCATACTTTCCTAGTATAATAGAGTACAGCTGACTTCCAATCACCTAGTCTCAGTCAAAGTCTGAGGGGGAGTAATAAACCTAATAATTACACTTTTCATTAATGCCCTTATTTCTCTTATCCTTATCCTAATCGCATTTTGACTACCCCAAACCAATATCTACTCAGAAAAAGTTAGCTCGTATGAATGCGGTTTTGACCCAATAGGGTCGGCCCGACTTCCTTTTTCTATAAAATTCTTTCTTGTCGCCATCACCTTCCTCTTGTTTGACCTAGAAATTGCCCTCCTCCTGCCCCTACCTTGGGCATCTCAAACTAGTAATCTTACACTTATATTAACCATAGCCTTACTACTAATTCTAATCCTCACCCTAGGTCTAGCCTATGAATGAATCCAAAAAGGCCTTGAATGAGTTGAATATGGTAATTAGTTTAAACTAAAACAAGTGATTTCGACTCACTAGATTATGAGCTGTCATAATTACTAAATGCCTGTAGTAACTCTTAACCTATTCTTAGCCTATCTTACATCTTTATTAGGAATATTCATTTACCGATCTCATCTTATATCTTCTTTACTATGCTTAGAAGGTATAATACTATCTATATTTATCATAATTACCCTCGCCACCTTAAATTCTCACTTCATATTATCATTTGCACTCCCCGTTATCCTTCTTGTATTCGCAGCATGCGAAGCAGCCGTAGGCTTAGCTCTTCTAGTAATAGTATCTAATACCTACGGAATAGATTATGTACAAAACCTTAATATTTTACAATGTTAAAAATTATTATACCTACTATTCTCCTAATTCCAACTATATGATTCTCCAAGAATTCCTTAATCTGGGTTAATACATCAACCCACAGCTTTATCATTAGCTTAATTGTTATTCTATCACTCTACCAAATTGAAGATAACAATATAATTTTCTCCCTTACTTTCTTTTCAGACTCTCTGTCCACACCACTCTTAATCCTCACCGCATGATTATTGCCTCTTATAATTATAGCGAGTCAAAATCATCTTGCTAAAGAACCCTTAATGCGAAAAAAACTTTATATTCTTATACTTATCTTACTTCAACTCTTCTTGATTATAACTTTCTCTGCCTCAGAATTAGTCCTATTTTATATCCTATTTGAAGCTACTCTAATCCCCACTCTAATTATTATTACTCGCTGAGGTAATCAAACGGAGCGTTTAAATGCAGGATTATACTTTCTGTTCTACACTCTTATCGGATCCCTACCCCTGCTTGTAGTACTAATCTATATCCAAAAATCAACAGGATCACTAAACTTCATCCTATCACTTTATCAATTAGATACTCTCCCACCCACCTGAGCCAATAACATAATATGACTAGCATGTATAATAGCCTTTATAGTAAAAATACCCCTCTATGGTCTTCATCTCTGACTCCCTAAAGCTCACGTAGAAGCCCCGATCGCAGGATCTATGGTTCTAGCTGCTATTTTACTTAAACTAGGAGGATACGGTATAATACGGATTACAATTATACTTGATCCTATTACAAACACCATAGCTTACCCCTTTATTTTACTATCCCTATGAGGAATAATTATAACTAGCTCTATTTGCTTACGACAGACAGACCTAAAATCCCTCATTGCCTACTCATCTGTAAGCCATATGGCACTAGTAATCGTAGCTATTATAATCCAAACCCCATGAAGCTTTATAGGAGCAACAGCACTTATAGTAGCTCATGGACTTACGTCATCAATATTATTCTGTCTTGCTAATACCAATTATGAACGAATCCACAGTCGAACTATGATCCTAGCTCGAGGTTTACAATCCATTCTTCCTCTGATAGCAACTTGATGAATTTTAGCTAGTCTAACAAACTTAGCTCTTCCCCCTTCCATTAATTTAATCGGAGAACTATTTATTATCATGTCATCCTTTTCATGATCGAACATCACAATTGTACTAATAGGTTTAAACATACTAATTACAGCCCTATATTCACTCTATATACTTATTATCACACAACGCGGCAAATTCACCTACCACCTAATTAATATTAATCCTACCCATACACGAGAAAACACTCTTATACTCTTACACATCCTCCCCCTAATTCTTCTATCTATTAACCCCAAAATCATCTTAGGTCAACTCTATTGTAAATATAGTTTAAACAAAACATTAGATTGTGAATCTAATAATAGAAGATCATATCCTCTTATTTACCAAGAAAGAACGCAAGAACTGCTAATTCATGCCTCCACGCTTAAACCCGTGGCTTTCTTAACTTTTATAGGATAGAAGTAATCCATTGGCCTTAGGAGCCAAAAAATTGGTGCAACTCCAAATAAAAGTAATAAACCTGCTCTCCTCTTTAACCCTTACATCACTTATAATTTTATTCTTCCCCATTTTTCTTGGTTTTACTAACTCATATAACTCATCTGCCTATCCAAACTATGTAAAAACATCTATTATATGCGCTCTTGCATTCTGTGTTCTTCCCTCACTTATATTCATCAACTCTAATTATGAATTAGTTATCTCTAACTGACATTGAATAACCATTCAAACTATTAATTTCACTATAAGCTTTAAACTAGATTACTTCTCCTTAATATTCATACCCGTAGCACTTTTCGTAACATGGTCTATCATAGAATTCTCAATATGATACATACACTCTGACCCCTATATCAACCGCTTCTTCAAATATCTCCTAATATTCTTAATTACTATAATGATCCTTGTCACATCAAATAACCTATTCCAACTATTCATTGGATGAGAGGGGGTAGGTATTATATCTTTCCTTCTAATCGGCTGGTGATATGGACGAACCGACGCCAATACAGCAGCCTTACAAGCTATTCTCTACAATCGAATTGGAGATATTGGCTTTGTCCTAACTATAGCATGATTTATACTCAACTCAAACTCCTGAGAACTCCAACAGCTCTTCATGATAGAAACCCCTCTCTTCCCCCTAATAGGTCTCCTTCTAGCAGCTACAGGAAAATCAGCCCAATTTGGACTCCACCCTTGACTGCCTTCTGCAATAGAAGGCCCCACTCCTGTCTCAGCCTTACTCCACTCAAGCACTATAGTAGTTGCCGGAATCTTCCTTTTAGTCCGATTCTACCCTCTAATAGAGAATAATGAACCTGCTAAAACACTAGCTCTCTGTTTAGGAGCTATTACAACCCTCTTTACCGCTATCTGTGCCCTTACCCAAAATGATATTAAAAAAATCATTGCATTCTCCACTTCAAGCCAATTAGGATTAATAATAGTAACAATTGGTATTAATCAACCCCACCTAGCATTTCTCCATATCTGTACTCATGCTTTCTTTAAAGCAATACTATTTATATGCTCTGGATCAATCATCCACAATCTAAATGACGAACAAGACATCCGAAAAATAGGAGGTCTCTTTAAAGCCCTGCCCTTTACATCCTCCTCCCTTATTATTGGCAGCCTCGCACTTACTGGAACACCCTTTTTAACTGGATTCTATTCCAAAGACCTGATCATTGAAACCGCAAACACATCTAATGCCAACGCCTGAGCCCTACTAATTACTCTTCTTGCCACCTCCCTCACTGCCGTCTACAGCACACGAATTATTTTCTTCACCCTTATAGGGCAACCTCGATTTTCCACACTTATTGCTATCAACGAAAACAATTCTCAACTAATAAATTCTATCAAACGCCTCTTAATTGGAAGTATCTTTGCAGGCTTCTTATTATCACATAACATTCCCCCTATAAATACCCCCTTATTAACTATACCTCTATACCTAAAAACCACTGCTCTTTTTGTCACAATTATAGGATTTATTATTGCTATAGAACTAAACCAACTTACTATTAATCTAAAACTAAATTATTACTCACATACCCCCAAATTCTCAACTCTACTAGGATATTTTCCCACCACCATACACCGCTTATATCCCTACTATAACCTCTTTATTAGCCAAAAACTAGCTACAACCCTTCTCGATCAAATCTGAATAGAGAAAACCGCACCAAAACTTATTGCCAACATTCAATCTTCTGCCTCAACCCTAACATCAAATCATAAAGGCTTAATCAAATTATATTTCCTATCATTCTTAATTTCAACTACCCTAGCACTAACCATCGCCTCCTGTTTCCTCGAGTAATCTCAATAACAATAAAAATACTGACAAACAAAGATCAACCTGCAACAACCATTAATCAACTACCATAACTATATAAAGCAGCTACCCCCATTGAGTCTTCCCGCACTAACCCCAACTCATCAGCATCAAACACCATTCAATCTTCTAAACCCTTAAACTCAATAACAATTTCTACTTGATCAAATACTGTGGCTAAAAATACAATCCCCAACTCTACCCCTACCCCCAATAACAACACCCCTCAAATTACCACATTTGAGTTTCAAGCTTCCGGATACTCCTCCGTAGCTATTGCAGTAGTATAACCAAACACTACTAATATTCCTCCCAAATAAATTAAAAACACTATTAACCCCAAAAACGACCCACCAAAGCATAATACAATCCCACACCCTACACCTCCACTAATAATCAACCCTAAACCACCATAAATAGGAGAAGGCTTTGAAGAAAATCCTAAAAATCCTAGAACAAATAGCATACTTAATAAATATGTAAAATATGTCATTGTTTTCACATGGAATTTAACCATGACTAATGACATGAAAAATCATCGTTGTAATTCAACTATAAAAACTATAATGACAAATATCCGTAAAACCCACCCATTGCTTAAAATTGTCAACCACTCCTTTATCGATCTACCTGCTCCCTCAAATATTTCAGCCTGATGAAACTTTGGCTCCCTCCTCGGACTCTGCCTTTTAATCCAAATTCTAACTGGCCTATTCCTAGCAATACATTACACCTCTGACACAACAACAGCCTTCTCCTCCGTAACACACATCTGTCGAGACGTAAATTATGGTTGACTAATTCGATATATACATGCTAACGGCGCCTCCCTGTTTTTTATTTGCTTATTCCTTCATGTAGGCCGAGGACTTTATTACGGATCATATACTTATTTTGAAACCTGAAATATTGGAGTTATTCTCCTATTTGCAGTCATGGCAACTGCTTTTATAGGCTACGTTCTACCATGAGGACAAATATCATTCTGAGGTGCAACAGTCATCACTAACCTTCTATCAGCTATCCCTTATATTGGGATTACTCTAGTAGAATGAATTTGAGGCGGATTCTCAGTCGACAAAGCAACTCTAACACGATTTTTCACCTTTCACTTTATTCTGCCTTTTATTATTGCAGCTTTAGTTATAGTCCACCTATTATTTCTCCACGAAACAGGATCTAACAACCCATCCGGCCTTATCTCTGACTCTGACAAAATCCCATTCCACCCTTATTACACAATTAAAGATGTATTAGGTATTCTTCTTCTGCTACTATTATTTATAACTCTAGTTCTATTTACCCCAGACCTCCTAGGTGATCCCGACAACTATACTCCTGCCAACCCTCTCAACACCCCTTCCCATATTAAACCTGAATGATACTTTCTATTTGCATATGCTATCCTCCGATCAATTCCTAACAAACTAGGAGGAGTACTAGCCTTAGTTTTTTCCATTCTTATCCTTATACTACTCCCTATTCTCCATGTATCCAAACAGCGCAGTATAATGTTCCGACCATTAAGCCAATGCTTATTTTGAATTTTAACTGCAGATCTCTTTACATTAACCTGAATTGGAGGACAACCAGTTGAACACCCTTTTATTACTATTGGCCAAGTAGCATCCATCCTCTACTTCATAATTATTCTCTTAGCCCTCCCTAGCATCAGCATGCTCGAGAATAAACTCCTTAAATGAAGAGCCCTGGTAGTATAATTCATTACTTTGGTCTTGTAAACCAAATATGAAGCCCACATGCTTCCCAGGGCACCTCTCAGGGAAGAAACACAAATTCCGCCTTCAACTCCCAAAGCTGATATTCTTACTCTAAACTACTCCCTGACGTTATACTCGACCGATTCCCCATCAATTTAACACCTATGTGCCTATTGTAAATTTTTCCATGCTTTCATGCTTATGTAATTCGTGCATTAATGCACTATCCACATTAATTAATGGTACAGTACATTAAATGTACAAAGTACATAGTACATAGCATGTTTAATCAACATTAAATTTCTATCCTCATGCATATAAGCACGTCCATACATACTCACATAGTACATAACACATCCATTTACATCTCCAATTTCATACCTCCCCAACATGAATATCCTTGACCACAGCCCAAGCTTGATATGACATAGCACATTACTACTCACTGGCGGTACATACCCCATACAGTCATAAACCTTCCTCGTCCAAATGACTATCCCCTTCCATTAGGTTGTCTCTTAATCTACCTACCTCCGTGAAATCATCAACCCGCCCAATACGTGTCCCTCTTCTCGCCTGATCCCTATTAACTTGGGGGTGACTAACTATGCTCTTTGACAGACATTTGGTTCCTACCTCACGGTCATATCTATGCGTTATCGCCCATATATTGCCCTTAAATAAGACATCACGATGGATTAGTTCCATTCTAGCCCGTGACCCAACATAACTGCACTGTCATGCCTTTAGTGGTATTTTTTTCGGTGGTATGCTTCCACTCCCCATTGGCCTACCCGGCCGTCCGCGAGTCAACTCAGTTGTAGCTGGACTTTAAGTCATATCCTCTCTCGTGCATGTTCCATTAATGCTTGTAGACATTCTTTCCATGCTTGATGGACATAGTAATTTTATTTCATAACCCATACAAGAACTCCTATTCCCCCCTAGCCAGATTTTGGTTCCAATCTTCGTAGGAAATTTTTTTTCTTATATAGTAAAAATAAATTTGACTCTCTCATCAGTATGTCTGCATTAATGGTTGCGGCCCACTCTCAAAATAAAACCGCTTCTCACCTATTCACTACAAATTAAAATAATTAATAGCCATTCCAACAACCACTCAATAATACTCACATACTACTCTACTCTTAGATCTCTATATAAGATTACTATAGCACTTCTATCAA